ACCTATATTTACAATCTTGACTGCTCTATTATATTGCTCAATACGTTCACGGATAATATTACTAATTTCGTCGGCTCTAATTGTTACCATGAGTATAATTTTTTTTTTTAGTTAAAGAAAAAAACAATGCCTACAGGAAAAGGACTAATCAGTTATTTCTGCCATCGCCTCAAACGTGTCAATATTCTCACTAATGGTACGTAAATGTAACTCCTTGTTCAAAGAACTATTCAGAGTGCCTCGAGCTCCTTTTAAAACTTGTTGGAAAACCTGTTGTCGGACTTGCTGAACCGCCCTTTGGTGGTCAAAACGAATGGTTTCATTTTTGTAATTTTCTAATTCTTCCAAAGTCTTATAAGTTGACTTAATCAAATTCAATTTTTCTCGTTCTATCTCCGAGTATCCATTCACTCGAAATTGATCTGCTTCCCTTTCGACTTTCCGTAAGCGAGCCCGGGCTTTTTCCAGCCGTTGAATGGCCCCCCCCTGCAGTTCCTCTGAATTTCGAATAGTATTCAGGATCTTCCGTTTTCGATTATCTAATAAATCACTTAATGAAAGTAGATTATCTTTCCATTCATCTCAAAACTTACATGATCCCTTCCCGAACCAAACATGAATTTTTCGATTCATTTGGCTCTCACACTCAATTACTTCAACTTTTTAAGTATGGGGGCAATTCCCATATCTTTTTTTTTTAATGTAATGAGCCTATCCTCTACCTCTCTTCTCTATTCATATTCCAAGATGTCGCGACTAATCACTAATCCAAGACCAGAATATTTTGAGGACTCTTCTGACGGAACAAAACAAAAATATTGAATTGTCAGCAAAGTTGTTTCTTTTTTTCGTCAAATCCAAAGAATTCTTTTTACTTTATATTATACACAGGTCACCGATTCAGCATAAAAAGCGGTTGATTGAAATATTTCAAATATTTTGCATTCCAATAAAAGAAAAGGCTCAAAGGCTCAAATAATTTTATCGACATGAGTGTTTTATATCGAAAAAAAAAACAAATTCCAATTATTCATTTTGCAAACATTTCTATTCTATATTAATATAGTAGTAGAAAGAGTACCATGCTGCGTCTGGACTTCAAACAGTTTGGTTTAGCTTTAACCATGTTAATGACCCCACACTATTGGTTTGGTTGATAGAGAATCAAAGCGGATTTACCAATGAATCACGAAATGCTATGGTTCTTAAATATGATTTGAAATTGATTCAGAAGTAATTCGCGGAATCGTGCACCTTTTTCGATCTAGTTATAATGAAAAAAAGTACAGCTGGTTGGATCCAGCCTATTCTTGAAATAAACAACTCGCACGCACTCCCTTTCCAAAAAAGATCAATACACCGAGGACTACACTTAGATTTATTGGATTTGTTGCTAAAATATCGGTATTAAACCCGAAACTCCCGGCAAATGACCAGCGAACCAAGGAAACGAAAGAATCGGTTATATTTTTCATATTATCTCCTCTTTTAGATAGACTAAAAAAAAATACGGAATTTGCATATTTATAGGATTAAACAAAGGGATTCGCAAATAAAAGCGCTAATGCTACAACCAGTCCATAAATTGTTAAAGCTTCCATAAAAGCCAGACTAAGCAATAAAGTACCTCGTATTTTTCCCTCCGCCTCGGGTTGTCTCGCGATACCTTCTACAGCTTGACCCGCAGCAGTACCTTGACCTACTCCAGGTCCAATAGAAGCAAGTCCGACGGCCAACCCAGCGGCAATAACAGAAGCGGCAGAAATCAGTGGATTCATGATAAGTTCCTCGCACTAAAATAAAGAAATAGTTAATGATACAATCGTCCAATGAAAATGAATTATGACTTAATTATTCGATCGCTAAGATTCATCCAGTCGAAATAACTAAGAACTCGGAATTGAAGTAATAATAATATTAGTATTAAACCATAAAAGCTACTTCGATATCTCTTTTTTAGTTCCGATCCACAGGATTTTTGTGAATCCATACGACTTTTGTTCTTCCATTTCTTCTTTCCAAACTCTTTTTTTATTCTTCGTTCGTTAGTTTTCTTTATTTCATCGCTTTATTCATTCACATTCAATTCACAGGCAAAGACGAAACCGAAGAATTTCTATTGGAATCTCTATCTAAGTTCACAATAGTAGGGCGGATTAGATATATCTTTAGTTGATATATAACTATCAATATCTAATATCATATATACATGTCTTTCTTCCATAACGTAAACCAACTATTCATATCTTCATATCTTAGATTCAAGCTATTCGTATCTTAAAGTCAATCGTATTCTAGAATCATTCTTGGAACCATACACAAGAGTTGGCTTAGAGTCATTAGATCCCATATACCAAATTATGTTCCCCTCTCCCAATCAACCCATTTTTTATGAATCTCGTTTGGCAAATCATTGCATAGAAATAAACATAAGTATTTTATTCCGGTAAGGTCATTCACTTTAATTATTTAATTATTTATTAATATTTTCTTTTGGTCAATCGTTGAATTGAATAAAATCAACTGAAATGGGAATCATTCTAGAAAGCATCTTTCTTTTTCTTTTTTTTTTTTAATCACACACCGTGTAAATTGTGATACTATGATACTATAAGAATTTTTATATTAAGAATTTTGATTCAAATAATGACTCCTTATATTTGAATTGAATGATAATATTCATTGGCAGGAGTATGATATAATAAAGCCAAACATGAATTTTAGGAAAAAGATCTTTTTGATCTCTTTCCTTTTTTACAATTCCCCAATATCTGAATTTTTTTTCTATGACTCTTGGTCGTATATCCCGTATTTGTCTATTTCTATTTGTATATTGATGTTTCCTACGTGGATTATCTTTAGTTACGCATACACTGCGTTATTCTAAGCTAAAAAAAAAAAGAGACTATTTCGAAAACTAGTCAATGATGGCCCTCCATAGATTCGCCTATATAAGCCGCCGCTAAAGTTGCAAAAATAAGAGCTTGAATACCGCTTGTAAATAATCCAAGGAACATCACAGGTATAGGAACCACTAAAGGTACTAAAGAAACAAGAACAACAACTACTAATTCATCAGCTAATATATTCCCGAAAAGTCGAAAGCTAAGTGATAAAGGTTTTGTGAAATCTTCTAAAATGTTAATGGGTAAAAGAATTGGAGTCGGTTGAATGTATTTACTGAAATAACCTAATCCCTTTTTAGAAAGACCTGCATAGAAATATGCTACTGACGTGAGCAAGGCTAAAGCAACGGTAGTATTGATATCATTCGTAGGTGCAGCTAACTCCCCATGGGGTAACTGTATTATTTTCCAAGGTAAAAGAGCACCGGACCAATTCGAAACAAAAATAAATAGAAACATAGTTCCAATAAAGGGAACCCATGGACCATATTCTTCTCCAATCTGAGTTTTGCTCACGTCTCGAATAAATTCAAGGACATATTCGAAGAAATTTTGACCGGCAGTCGGAATAGTTTGTGGATTCCGAACAGCTATAAGGGCTGAACCTAATAAGATAGCAATTACAACCCAAGAAGTAATAAGTACTTGGGCATGGACTTGTAAACCTCCTATTTGCCAATAGAAATGTTGGCCTACTTCCACACCGGATATATCGTATAACCCTTTTAGTGTGTTACTGGAACATGATATAACATTCATATTGCCCTCTAACAGAAATAGAACTTTAAAAAGAATTATTTTGATTCAACCCTCTCCCTTTCGACTTGTATACTTTAATTAGAATTATCCGTTTTGAATACTCGCTAATCACACAATATCCACAGTTTTTTTTAATTTCTTTTCTTTTATGCGATTCAAGAAGAGTAACCGATTCCAAAAATCCATGTAGTTACCAAAAAAATTTATTTATCTTATTATTAATCAAGGATTTCGTATATAGCTAGAACGACCCTCACAAATTGCAAATACAAATTTATTAAGAATTAATCGGATTGAAGCTATAGCCGTTTGCTGGAATCGAAATATCTGCGAGATCGGGGTCACAATTTGTATCGATTAAACAAATTGTTGGAATTACAAAAGCGATACATTCTCGAAGAGCCGTATATTCTTCTTGCTGATCAACGATGATTACAATATCCGGTACCCCCGTCATATATTGAATCCCGCCCGGATACGTTTGCAAGCGTGATAATTGTCTCTTCAGGATAGCTGCATCTCTTTTTGGAAGACGGTTGAGTCTCCCCGTCTTTTGTTCCGCTCTCAAATCCCTGAACTTATGAAGTCTCGTTTCTGTAGTGGACCGATTCGTTAACATACCACCGAGCTTTTTTTTTTATTTTTTATTAATATAATATAATGACACCGGGTTCTTATTGCAGCTCGTGCTACTAAATCCGCTGCTTTATAACAAGCTTCTGATAAAAAACGAGCAGTTCTTGTCAGATTTGTAATATGAATACCTTTATGTTTTGCTGAGATATAAGGTGACATTCTAGGATTCCATTTCCTAGTACCATGACCAAAAGGAATTCCTGCTTCCATCAGCTCTTCAAAATGGATATTCCACTATCTTCTTGCCATTTCTCCCCATACTTCCTCTTTTTTTTTATCAAAAAAAGATTTGATAAAAAAAAGAGACGAGGTGCCCTGAAATAAATAATTGTTCCAATGGAACCTTCTCTTCTACCAGAGATTGGCCATTGATACACAATCCAGGCCATTCATTACTTTCGATTCGTTATTATCTTTCTTTTCTTACTATTAAGAAATCAAAGGATCAAAAATAGTTAAGAGAATCCGCTCCTTAGGACTCATTAAATCCTCTAAATGATTGTTCTAATGTATCATGTAAAGTCTTTGAAATGCAAAAGTCTAATAATTCTCTGTGGTGTAAGAAAATATCTATCATCCCCCCCCCGAATAAATTCTTTTTTTTGTTTTCAAAAGAATATTGTTATGCTGCCGTGAACAGTGCACTAATGCTTTGAATCCGGTACCAACGGGTATCATCCCCCCTAGAACAACGTTCTCTTTCAGGCCTTTCAACCAGTCGATACGACCCCGGAGAGCTGCTTTTGCTAAAACCCGAGCGGTTTCTTGAAAACTTGCTTCAGATATAAAACTTTGAGTATTCAGAGATGCTCTCGTTATTCCCAATAATATAGCTCGATAACAGATCGCTTCTTCCAAAGCACGCCCCGTTCGCTCCGCTCGTAACAATCCAATAAGTTCGCCGGGTAAAAAAATATTAGACATTCCATCTTCTGAAACCAACACTTTTGATGTTATTTGACGTACAATAATTTCGATATGTCTATTATGGATTTGGACCCCCTGGGATCGATAAACCTTTTGGATCTTATTAACCAAAGAGATACGACTTTGCACTATAGTTAGCTCAGCACCAATTAAGAATCCCCAAGGAATCCCAAGAATTCTTGTTATACGCGCGTTCCAACCCTCAACTCTTTTTTCTAGGTTCATCGATATTGAATCAATCGAACGCACTTCTAACACTTGTTCTACTTTTGGAAGACCCTGCGTTATATCACCAGATCTTGATTTTTCATATATAAATGTAATTAATGTATCTCCTTCATAAAGGATTTCTCCATAATGCCCATGAACAGTTGCTCCTGGAGTAGCCAAATAAGGCTTAGCTGATCTTATTACTACAGAGCCAGCTTGAACAATTAAAACTTGACCTGATTTGAGGTGTGGTCCATTTGTGGCTATACATATATTTTCACAAATAAACTGCCCAAGACTCATTATTGTGGACATTTCCTCACAATAATTATGATGGATAAAATACCAATTCAAATTAAATGGATTCAAAACAATCTTACTGTCTGGATCAGGATTATAAATTCTCTCGTTTTCATCCATTAAATAAAATTTACGTACTTGAAAAGTCTGTTTTAAATTATCAAGTTTCAAATAGTTAGTTACCGAAATCGGATTATAAGGTATTAAATAGTAAAATGAATAAAAATTCGCAATTTGAAGGACTGTTCCTAAGGGTCCCAACGAATTCCTAATTGGAATTAGAGGATCTTTTTGAATGTGAATTGATTGCTTTATCACATTATGATATTTGATATCGTTGAATGGACCCATTCGAAAACAATTAGATGATGACAAAATTATCAAAGATTGGCATTCCTTATTTCTATTCAACAAGGTATGAATAGTTCCTTGATTTTGTCTAAGTGATTGTTGAACCCTTGCCTTGAAATAAATGGAGTAAAAAGGATTTATATTGGTGCGATCTGGACCATTATCAGAGATCAATCCTGGACTTGACGGAGCATTCCTTTTTCTGATATACAAAATATGGGATTGCACTAAGTCGATTCTTAGGAAATCTCGAGTCATACCATTTGTACTTACTTCAACAAAGGAAGCACAGACCTCTTCGACGGAAGAACTTTTTTTGTCTTGGTCCCAATTCAAGACTAAACAAGTTCGAACTAATTGAATACTTGTGTCAGAAATACCCCGAAAGGGTTTGCCCCTTCCATAAAGGATATAATTGACAACTCGAAGGTGCATATTATCCTTTTCCCGCAGCAGATCCTGGGGGAAGAGTGTTGCTAAATTGATACCGTTCGCTATTTCATATGTGACTACGGGTCGAACCAAAACAAAATGCTTTTTCTTGGTAGGTGTGATCCGTTGGACATAGATCCATTTTTTCAATTTTTTTGATTCCCGGGTGGATTCCTTAAGTTCTTTTTTTCCCGTTTCCGGCGGTATCAAGATGCCACTGTGTCGGGATATCTTATCCGTTTCCCCAGGAAAATGGATATCCCCAGAAAAAATTTGGAGTTCAATCTTTTTTTTTTTTTTCTCCACTCGGACCAATCCGCCCACTTGGCTTCTTCTATTTAAAGCGATTCGGGTATCTACTCCAATGATACTATTATTCCGTACCATTACGTAAGAAGATTCGGGTAAAATATGCACTTCCTCGGGAATGAAAAAAAAGCGATCAATTTTCATTTGAAATTTTGGCTTAATTTTTTTGACTCCTCGATACTCAATCAAGCCCTCTTTTTTGACGATTGAATGCGCCCCTACAGTCCCATATTTAGTAATTCCTGAATTCTTTCTTCTGTATCGAGGATCATCAAAATAAGCAAGAATACTATTTTTACGGAAAATGCCCTTTATGGGTATTTCAATCGAGATACCTGAATGGGGCATTAGTTCTTTCTCTTGTTCTTGAATGGATTGGAACGGAATGCAAAATTGATTTCTTCGCCTTTTTGCCAATAAATCAGAATTCTTGTGGAGAATTGCAGGATGTATGAGATTACAATGACCAATACCTATGATTCGATTAAATCCCGAATAATCAAAAATATCATCTTCTTTTTTATCAGAAAAATCTGACCTAACTAATTGGTGTCTCACTTGATCATTATTCACTGAGAGGCTAGAAATATATCTTCGTTCGACAGAATGAGAATGGACGTTCAGTTGATCTTGATCCTTGTGGAGTGAAAAAGAAACTACACCGGATCTG